CCAAATCAAATGTATTCGTATACCAATGAACTGAATTCTTACTATTTCAATTTCATCGAAGTTGAAGAATCGAGCAATTTGTCATACAGATTATGATAACTCGAGAAGTTTGTTTTGATTGGATTAAGATCCAAGGAGGAAAATAATCATTCTATGATTAAAATAGAACAACCTTCTTTAGTGTGCATAGCGTGTATACACAATCAAAATATAGAAATCCATGGTTTAATTCAGGGAATTGTAATAGATCCATGGGGTAAGGAGTTGTTGTTGATAAATCTTAAACGGGAAGGGGGTTTTTTAATTCCTATGGAACCATAGTTAAGTATAAATATAACCATGTCTAAATGTAATCATATAAAAAAACTATAGATCCATCAGGGGATTCGTTACAATTCAGTGTTTAATCTGGTACCAGTATAAATATCAGAAAAAGACGTATCGTCGTCTTGACAAAACAAACACGAATAGATATATCTTTTCTTTTTCATTTTGTTTTTAATGGGTTTTCACAATAAAAAAATATCCCTTTATATCTCCCGAACCCCGAAAGAAGATCCTTCTTTTTTTTTTCTATAATTGATTGACCATACCTATACTTACTGCAATACTATAAATGAAATGACTCGATATTCACTCGTTTTCTGGGTCTTAATCATAATATTTTGTAGGAGAGATGGCCGAGTGGTTGAAGGCGTAGCATTGGAACTGCTATGTAGGCTTTTGTTTACCGAGGGTTCGAATCCCTCTCTTTCCGTACCTTCACCTAATCTAATTTACGAACGTTACAAACCGCAATGTATCAAATACGAATAGATACTATTATTCTAACAGTTAAACCTTTCTTTGATATAGATTCGCTATTCCTAATTGCTGTAGTACAAAAATACAGGTAAAGGGTAGCCAAGGCATGAAAATTGACCCCGATCCACTTTTGATACCTAAATGGGATAGGAAAAAATCCGGATCAAGTCTCTCATCTAAAGTAAAGTCAATTTACTTCGACGAAAAAGGGAGGAGCACCCGAACCCCTGTTCCTTGTTGTTTTAGTTAGGTTCAAGTCTGACGAGAATAATATTCTACGACTAGCAACTCATTGATTTTTAAACCAACCCACTTACTATCTATTATTTGATTGACTAATCCTTTATATTGGGATGAGTGAAGAGTCAAATGTTTTGGCAATTCCTCATGTGGGAATGAATCAAGAGAATTTTGAATCAGAGCTATGGATTTTTGTTCATCTCTTGTCGTAATAATATCTCGGGGTTTGCAGCGGTAACTTGGTATATCCACTATACGACCATTAACTAAAATATGCCTATGGTTAACTAATTGTCGGGCTCCTGGAATGGTCGAAGCCATACCTAATCGAAAAAGTATATTATCCAAACGCATTTCAAGTAATTGTAGTAAAACCTGACCTGTTGAACCTTTGGCTTTTCCAGCGATACGAACATATTTAAGCAATTGTCGCTCTGTCAGACCATAATGAAAACGCAATTTTTGTTTTTCTTCTAGACGAATACGATATTGAGATCTTTTCCCGGAACGCGATTGGTTTCGAGGATCACTTCCGGATGTAGGACTTTTACTAGTAAGTCCCGGTAAAGCTCCCAGACGGCGTATTTTTTTAAAACGAGGCCCTCGGTAACGAGACATAAATACTCCTTTATTTTTTTTATCAAATTTATTTTATAGAATTATAGAATAAACCTAAATTAAGACTGAACTAAACGATAAACAAAGCGACATCTACTGAAGTAGACTACAACAAAAAAGAAAAAAAAAAAATGAGATGAATTGTATCAATATCCAGACTTTTTTGTATATTTTATATATTATATATAGTAAATATATAGTAAGAGTTTAGGGATACTTTTCCTAATTTGTTCGGGAGAGATCTCATTGCTCCAATCAGTTTTTTTTTTTCATAGTTGGGAGTTCTTACACGATAATAGATATAGATCAGTGACCAGACGAGGGAAAAGTCTTTTCAATAAGATTTCAAGGAGACATTATTCATTGTGTAAAAATGTAAAAGTAAAAAAAAAAAAGTTGACCTAACGAAAGAAAAGCCTACTATCGGAATCGAACCGATGACCATCGCATTACAAATGCGATGCTCTAACCTCTGAGCTAAGCAGGCTTAGATAACAACACAAATTTGTGTTGTCCACAGGAATTTCATAAAATAGAATAGTGGGATCCTAGTTAACTATTCATAATTCATAATGAATATAGATATGCATATAGAAAGAATGGAATAGAATTAAAAAGAATGAATAAGAATATATAATTCTATTTATATATAATTATATATAAAATAAATAAAATTTTAAAAATTACATAACATAAAATTAATATATTAATATGAGAGAACAATGAAATTCAAAATTTTCTAATATATATATAAAAAAAAAAAAAAATAAATAAAGTTATATATTCTATGGATTAGGTATACTTTTAGTATTTTAGTAAAAGAATTAGATTCTAATTATAATGTTATAGTGGGCCAGCCCTAAGGAAAAGATAAGGATACAGATCAAAATGAAACATTCCTCTGGTTTAATTCGAAAAAGTAGGGGATAAAAAAAAAGAATTGACCCTTCAAGTATTCTAAATATCTCGTAAAAATGGAGAGGAAAAGAGGGATATATGTGGTATATATCCATCCATATTGAATTGCAGATACATCAATGATAGAATCATTTCTGATTGGAACAAATGCCGGTCCTCTGATAGAGATGAAAGAATATAGTAGAGATGAAAGAATATAGACAAAAAAAAAGCACAAACAAATAGGAGGAGACCCCTATATTTTTTATATTTTCTATATAGGAATTTTCATCTAAAGAATTTGATGGCTCCAGCATAAATGAAAGAAAGAAGGAGATGGCATCCCAAAGAGATCCTAGAAAAAGGGGGATATGGCGAAATTGGTAGACGCTACGGACTTGATTGGATTGAGCCTTGGTATGGAAACCTACTAAGTGAGAACTTTCAAATTCAGAGAAACCCTGGAATTAAAAATGGGCAATCCTGAGCCAAATCCTGTTTTCATAAAAAGGTGGTTCAGAAAGAAAAAAAAAAAGGATAGGTGCAGAGACTCAATGGAAGCTGTTCTAACGAATAGGGTTGACTGCGTTGGTCGAGGAATCTTTCTATCGAAACTCCGGAAAGGATGAACCTATATACGTACGTATTTGTACTGAAATAGCAAAAATTAATGAGATCCGAATCCATTTTTTATTTTATATGTATATGAAAAATTTAAAATGGATTGTGAATCGATTCCAAATGGAAGGAAGAATCGAATATTCGCCGATCAAATCAGTCACTCTATGGTCTGATAGTTCTTTTGAAGAACTAACTTATTGGACGAGAGTAAAGATAGAGTCCCGTTCTACATGTCAATACCGACAACAATGAAATTTATAGTAAGAGGAAAATCCGTCGACTTTAGAAATCGTGAGGGTTCAAGTCCCTCTATCCCCAAAAAAGATCGGTTTTCCTTTCTAACTATCTTTTTATCCCCCCCTTTTTTTTCAGCGGTTCAAAATTAGCTACGTTTCTCATTCACTCTTTCACAAACAAAAAAAAAAAATCGGCAGAGAAATGTTTCTCTCTTTTCACAAGTCTTCTTATATATCTTATATATTATATATAAGATATACGCTCAAATGAACATCTATGAGCAAGGAATTCCTATTTGAAATATTCACAGTCCATATCGTTATTTTGAATTCAAATTAACTAAAAAAAAAAGTATTATTTTTGAAGATACAAAAAATTCAAGGGCCTGCGTAAGACTTTGTAATGCTTTTTAGTCTATTTAATTGAATTGACATAGCCTAAGCGCCCTTTCTTTTAGTAGTATTTAGTAGTAGTAATATGGAAATGATGCACCGGGAAGAGTCGGGATAGCTCAGTTGGTAGAGCAGAGGACTGAAAATCCTCGTGTCACCAGTTCAAATCTGGTTCCTGACATGTGGTTAATATAATAATGTATACTCATACAAATTAATCGATATAGATCATGATATATACGTATCTATTTTTGTCTCTAGCGATATACCCCTTTGGTTGTCTAAAGATATGCCCCAATTTTTTGTAGATGAGTAAAGAATACAATATTCTAAAATAGATAGAATCCATATATAGGTTAAAGAAAAAATTAGATTATGTTTCCTCTTCTTTTTTGTTTGCTCGTAGGGTACTTTCTTTCATTCAAAAAGAATGTTAATACTTCATACATATCCGAAAAGTGAAGTTTTTTTAGTTGGTTGAAAACCCCAAAGTCTAAAAGAGTAAAACAGTGGGAATAGAAAAAATCATTTCAGATAGATACAGTACAAATAGAATCCAAAACCCTTTCATTTCTTTTCATTTTTTTTTTTTTTTTGCATTTTCTATTTCTTTATTTCCCTCTACGTGACTTTCTAGAACCCTTCTAAATGATGTGCGCGGTACAAAGTTCATGATAAAGAACTCTTTTGGTTCATTTTACCAGCTCATCTGAAAAAAAAAAAATCTTCCCAATTTTTGGGGAATATCAATGAAACCCTATTTTGTTTTATTTCGCGCATCTATAATATGAATGAAAGTCCAATGACTCTGTTTGATCTTGAACAAAATGTAAAAATATTCCTCGAGTACCTGGAATCATAGAAGTGAAGAAAGATTAATTTCTTATCATTCAAAGAGCATCTTGTATTTCATAGAAATTTGGGGCAATATAATCCTTACGTAAAGGCCATCCTATCCAACTTTCGGGCATCAAAATACGTTTCAGGCGCGGATGATTATCATAATAGATTCCCAACATATCATAAGATTCCCGTTCTTGAAAATCCGCGCTTTTCCAAATCCAGAAAACAGACGGAATTCTAGGATTACTCCTTGGGGCAAATACTTTTATGCAAACCTCCTCCGGTTGATCCACACCATACTGTATTCTCGTAAGATGATACACACTAGCTAACAATCCGCCTGGTGCT